ATTTCTTTTTTTCGATGCGAATTTGACACGACATAGGGGAAAGTGCTCTTTTTCATTTTCTTTCTGATAAGCAGGGGTTTTATTCTATTCATATATAGTGTATAGTGAAGTATTCCCCCAAATTTTCCTAAAAGAAAAGAGAATTTTTTTTCAATACTTAAAATTCTTAACCTTTTCTTATTAGCCAATAAAAAATAAAAAATCCCATGGCTTTCTATGCTTATTCGCATAGTAAATAAGATATTCCAATCAAATAAATCATTTTAAATCCAATGACTATTCATCTATTCTATTTTTATGCAAACAAATAAGGGAAAATAAAACTTTATGCGAAGACGGTGGTTTAATTCGATGTTGTGTAAGAAAGAGTTAGGACGCAGGTGTGGGCTAAATAAATCAATGAACAATCCCGGTCCTAGTGAAAATACTAGTAAAAGTGAAGATTCACATCGAAAAGATACATCGAAAAATATTCAGAGTTGGGGAGGTCGTGATGATTCTCCTTATAGTAATGTTGATTTTTTATTAGGCGAAAAAGATATTCGGAATTTCATCTCCGATGACACCCTTTTAGTTAATGATAGTAATGGAGACAATTATTCAATATATTTTGATATTGAAAATCAAATTTTTGAAATTGACAACAATCATTCTTTTCTGAATGAACTTTCTAGTTCTTTTTATAGTTATCAGAATTCTAGTTACATGTCTGATATTCAATATAGTTGGAATAATCATATTTATAATTGCATTGGCAGTTATCTTCAGTCTCAAATCTGTATCCATACTTCGACAGTAAGTGAGAGTTACATTTATAGGGCCATTTGCAGTGAAAGTAGAAATAATAGTGAAAAAGCGGGTTTGGGTATACAAATCCGCACAAAGGATAGTGATTTAACTATAGGAGAAAGTTCTAATGATCTCGATGTAACTCAAAAATATAGGCATTTGTGGGTTCAATGCGAAAGTTGTTATGGATTAAATTATAAGAAATTTTTGAAATCAAAAATGAATATTTGTGAACATTGTGGATATCATTTGAAAATGAGTAGTTCAGATAGAATTGAACTTTTGATCGATCCCGGTACCTGGGATCCTATGGATGAAGACATGGTCTCTCTGGATCCCATTGAATTTCATTCGGAGGAGGAACCTTATAAGGATCGTATTGATTCTTATCAAAGAAATACAGGATTAACTGAGGCTATTCAAACAGGCATAGGCTACATAAATGGCATTCCCGTAGCAGTTGGGGTTATGGATTTTCAATTTATGGGGGGTAGTATGGGATCCGTAGTTGGGGAAAAAATCACCCGTTTGATTGAGTATGCTACCAATCAATTTCTGCCTCTTGTTATAGTGTGTGCTTCCGGGGGGGCGCGCATGCAAGAGGGAAGTTTGAGCTTGATGCAAATGGCTAAAATATCGTCTGCTTTATATGATTATCAATCAACTAAAAAGTTGTTTTATGTATCAATCCTTACATCTCCTACTACTGGTGGAGTGACAGCTAGTTTTGGTATGTTGGGTGATATCATTATTGCTGAACCCGACGCCTACATTGCATTTGCGGGTAAAAGGGTAATTGAACAAACATTGAATAAAACAGTACCCGAGGGTTCGCAATCGGCTGAATATTTATTCGAGAAGGGCTTATTTGACCTAATTGTATCACGTAATCTTTTAAAAAGCGTTTTGAGTGAGTTATTTAAGTTCCACGCTTTCTTTCCTTTGAATCAAAATGGAATAGAGACGAAATAAAATAGAACACTAAGCTCAATATCAAATAAAAAGGAGAATTGTCTTTCGTCACATAAGATCGAATTGTATAAAGAAGCAAAAGTTATTGAAATTGAGCATTAAATGAGTTATTACAGTCATAATAATGAGCTTCATTCTTTTCTAATTTTATAAATTCTAATTATTATAAGATATATTGAATTTTGAAATAATAATATAATAATAACATAACAGGTACAAACAATAAATCGAGGTACCCATTCTATGACAACTTTCAGCTTTCCCTCTATTTTTGTGCCTTTAGTAGGCCTAGTATTTCCGGCAATTGCAATGGCTTCTTTATCTTTTCATGTTCAAAAAAACAAGATTCTTTAGATCCGAGGTAACCCTATATCTATATCTATACCCTCCAATTGTTTCAAAACTTTGATTTGTATCATAAAATAGATATTGATATTCATTTATTGAAATATGGTATAATATGTGATTATGTGATTATGTGATTTTCGCTGAGCAAACATAAACATAAAAAAGCACAGGGCCCCCAGGCCCGCTGACACAAGATATATAGTCAATGGAAGATTCGTGTATTTAGATGTATAGTGGGATTCTATAAGGTATGCTATTTTTTTAGATCTAACCAATTTGATGACTTATTCCTAAGGTTCACATCAAACTAGTGCTAGTTGATGAGAGTTATTTCGTAAATAAAAAAGTAAAGTCAAATTAATTTGAGGTAGTCTCTCAATTCCAATAAAATACAATCGAATCGAGTATGAGTTGGCGATCAGAACATATATGGATAGAACTTATCGCGGGGTCTAGAAAAATAAGTAATTTCTGCTGGGCCTTTATCCTTTTTTTAGGTTCATTGGGATTCTTATTGGTTGGAACGTCCAGTTACCTTGGACGAAATTTGATATCCTTTTTTCCTTCTCATCCAATCATTTTTTTTTCGCAAGGGATCGTAATGTCTTTCTACGGACTCGCAGGTCTCTTTATTAGTTCCTATTTGTGGTGCACAATTTTTTGGAATGTAGGTAGTGGTTATGATCGATTCGATAGAAAGGAAGGCGTAATGTGTATTTTTCGTTGGGGATTCCCTGGAAAAAATCGTCGCATATTGCGTCGATTCTTTATAAAAGATATTCAGTCCATTAGAATAGAAGTTAAAGAGAGTATTTATGTTCGTCGTGTTCTTTATATAGACATCCGAGGGCGGGGGGCCATTCCCTTAACACGTATTGATGATAATTTGACTCCAAGAGAAATTGAACAAAAAGCTACCGAATTGGCCTATTTCTTGCGTGTACCAATTGAAATATTTTGATAACTGGTAGATTCCCGCTTTATCAGGAGATAAAAACATAAAAATCTCCTCCTTTCTAGAACATAACTGAAAACAAAACTCTTACTTTTTTTATCATTTTTCTTTTTTGTTACTTAATGACCAACACAAAAATGATAATAGCCAATCAGTGAATTTTTTTGAAATAGTAGAGATAAAAATAAGGGGTTGTTTCGTCTCAAAATCTTACTAATATTCATTAACATTAATTAAGGGAATCATTCATCGAGAGGAAACTCTTGTTTCAAATTTAACCTAATTCTGATTCAGATATTGTTTCCCGATATTTTTTTAGTATTTCTTTATTCGAAGTGGATTCTTAGTCAATTTCTCTATTCTTTCTAGATTCAAAAACTAACCAAAAAATCCTAAACCAAATAACTAAATAAAAGAGATTCCTAGGTTCCATACCTTGTATAGAATATAGAACTCATAAGTGAAAGAAACATTTAATCACATAAAGTGGACGAATGGGGTTGGTTGATTAACAATTCACAGAGGAAAAAATGGCAAAAAGGAAAGTATTTCCGCCTCTGGTATATCTTGCATCTATAGTATTTTTGCCCTGGTGGCTTTCTCTCTCATTTAAAAAAAGTCTGGAATATTGGGTTACTAATTGGTGGCATACCGGTCAATCCGAAATTTGTTTGAATGAGATTCAAGAAAAGAATATTATAGAAAAATTCATAGAATTGGAGGAACTGTTCGTCTTCGACGAATTGATCGAAGAATACTCAGAAATACGTCTACACAAGCTTCGTATAGGAATCCAACAAGAAACGATCCAACTAATTAAGATACACAATGAGGATCGTATTCAGACGATTTTGAACTTCTCGACAAATATAATATGTTTTGTTATTCTAAGCGGGTATTCTATCATTGGTAATGAAGAACTTGCTATTCTTAACTCGTGGTCCCAGAAATTCCTATATAACTTAAGCGATACAGTCAAAGCTTTTTCTATTCTATTATTAACTGACTTATGTATCGGATTTCATTCACCCCACGGTTGGGAATTAATGATTGGCTCTGTCTACAAAGATTTTGGATTTGTTCATAATGATCAAATTATATCTGGTCTTGTTTCCACCTTTCCAGTCATTCTTGATACAACTTTTAAATATTTGATTTTTCGTTATTTAAATCGAGTATCTCCGTCACTTGTAGTTATTTATCATTCAATGAATGACTGATAAAAAATAAAAAATCCACTGATATTAATCTAATAAAATGAAAATTAGAGCTCTTGTTATTTTGTAGTTGTACATAAACAAAGTATTGAAAATCGTACTTACGTTTTCTATTTTTAACCATCTTCGGGATTCATCCGATATTTATATTATTCTCCAGGAAAATCTCATTCCAGTAAAATTATTCCAGTAAAATTAGTTAAGTAACTAACAGAATCGTGGATAGGGAACTATACTAGCGACTTACCCCCCTTATTGTAATTGTAGAAATTTTTGGATCAACTATTGGACCATGGAAAATAGAAACACTTTTTCTTGGATAAAGGAACAGATTACTCGTTCTATTTCCGTATCGCTTCTAATATATATCATAACCCGCCCGGACATTTCAAAAGCATACCCCGTTTTTGCACAGCAAGGTTATGAAAATCCACGAGAAGCGACGGGGCGTATTGTATGCGCCAATTGCCATTTAGCTAATAAGCCTGTGGATATTGAGGTTCCGCAGGCGGTACTTCCGGATACTGTATTTGAAGCAGTTGTTCGAATTCCTTATGATATACAACTGAAACAGGTTCTTGCTAATGGTAAAAAAGGGGGTTTGAATGTGGGGGCTGTTCTTATTTTACCGGAGGGTTTTGAATTAGCCCCTACCGATCGTATTTCTCCTGAGATGAAAGAAAAGATAGGCAATTTGTCTTTTCAGAGCTATCGCCCTA